AATGAATTGCCTGATAAAAAGGATTACCTTGATAGGGTAAATCATAAAGATTTAATGCTTTATTCATTATATTTAATAGAATTAAACTATTTCTAAAAGTATCAAAAACTTTTGTGCATCATACACTAAAATATAATAAAAAGATAAGCTAATTAAGCTATTGGGTTCATACCCCACTTATAAAGGTTATAATCCTTTTCTTTTTAATCAAAAAGATTTCTAATAATATTTTTTTAATTATACTAATTTTTGGCTCATTAATTACTATTTCTGCTAATTCATGACTAGGAGCTTGAATAGGATTAGAAATTAATTTACTTTCATTTATCCCCCTAATAAATGAAGGTAAAAAAAATTTAATAACATCCGAAAGAAGCTTAAAATATTTTTTAACTCAAGCTTTTGCTTCTTCAATTTTATTGTTTGCTATTATTCTTATAATAATATCCTTTAATTTAAATTGAATAAATAATAATTTTTATGAATTATTAATTTTATCAACATTACTATTAAAAAATGGTGCTGCTCCTTTTCATTTTTGATTCCCAGGAGTAATGGAAGGATTAAGATGAATCAATGGATTAATTTTAATAACTTGACAAAAAATTGCGCCTTTAATATTAATTTCTTATAACATTAATTATAATTTTTTTTTAGTGGCCATTATTTTATCAATAATTATTGGTGCATTGGGAGGATTAAATCAAACTTCTTTACGTAAGTTAATAGCTTTTTCCTCAATTAATCATTTAGGATGAATATTAATAGCAATGATAAATAATGAGTTGTTATGAATAATTTATTTTATTTTTTATTTTTTTCTTTCTATATCTATTGTTTTATTATTTAATAATTTAAAATTATTTCATTTTAATCAAGTTTTTAATTTTTCATTAATAAATCCTATTATTAAATTTTTTTTATTTTTAAATTTACTTTCTTTAGGGGGATTGCCTCCTTTTTTAGGATTTTTACCTAAATGATTAGTAATTCAAAATTTAGTAGAAACTAATCAATTATTTTTATTATTTATTTCTGTTTGTTTAACATTAATTACTTTATATTATTATTTGCGAATATCTTATAGTATTTATATATTGAATTTTAATAAAAATTCTTGAATATTAATAAATAATTTTAATAATAAAAATATAACTTTTATTTTAACTATAAATTTTTTTTCTATTATAGGATTAATAATTATTTCATTAATTTATTTAATTTTATAATAAGAATTTAAGTTAACTAAACTAATAGCCTTCAAAGCTGAAAATATTTGTATTAATCTTTTAATTCTTAAACTTTAATAATTAAAAAATTATTCCTTCAGAATTGCAGTCTAATATCATTATTGAATATAAAGTTTGATTAAAAAGAATTACTCTTATATATAAATTTACAATTTATCGCCTAAACTTCAGCCATTTAATCGCGACAATGATTATTTTCTACAAACCATAAAGATATTGGTACATTATATTTTATTTTTGGTGCATGAGCTGGAATAGTGGGTACTTCTTTAAGTATTCTTATTCGTGCAGAACTTAGTCAACCTGGTGTATTTATTGGAAATGACCAAATTTATAATGTTATTGTAACTGCTCATGCTTTTATTATAATTTTTTTTATAGTTATGCCAATTATAATTGGTGGATTTGGAAATTGATTAGTTCCTTTAATATTAGGAGCTCCAGATATAGCTTTCCCACGAATAAATAATATAAGTTTTTGAATACTACCTCCTTCATTAACTTTACTACTTTCAAGTAGTTTAGTAGAAAATGGAGCTGGTACTGGATGAACAGTTTACCCCCCACTTTCATCTGGAACAGCACATGCAGGAGCTTCAGTAGATTTAGCTATTTTTTCTTTACATTTAGCTGGGATTTCTTCTATTTTAGGAGCAGTAAATTTTATTACAACAGTAATTAATATGCGATCATCTGGAATTACCCTTGATCGAATACCATTATTTGTTTGATCAGTAGTAATTACTGCCGTTCTATTACTTCTTTCTCTTCCAGTATTAGCTGGAGCTATTACTATATTATTAACAGATCGAAATTTAAATACTTCTTTCTTTGACCCAATTGGAGGGGGAGACCCAATTCTATACCAACATTTATTCTGATTTTTTGGTCATCCAGAAGTATATATTTTAATTTTACCTGGATTCGGAATAATTTCTCATATTATTACTCAAGAAAGAGGAAAAAAGGAAACATTTGGAACATTAGGAATAATTTATGCTATATTAGCAATTGGATTATTAGGATTTATTGTTTGAGCTCACCATATATTTACAGTTGGAATAGACGTTGATACACGGGCTTATTTTACTTCTGCTACAATAATTATTGCTGTTCCTACAGGAATTAAAATTTTTAGTTGATTAGCTACTTTACATGGTACACAATTAAATTATACGCCAGCTCTTTTATGATCATTAGGATTTGTATTTTTATTTACTGTTGGAGGATTAACAGGAGTTGTACTTGCTAATTCTTCTATTGATATTGTTCTTCATGATACATATTATGTTGTTGCCCATTTCCACTATGTGCTATCAATAGGAGCTGTATTTGCTATTATAGCAGGATTTGTACATTGATACCCTTTATTAACTGGATTAGTAATAAATCCGACATGATTAAAAATTCAATTTACTATTATGTTTATTGGGGTAAATTTAACATTCTTCCCTCAACATTTCCTTGGATTAGCCGGAATACCTCGACGATATTCTGATTTTCCTGATAGCTATTTAACATGAAATATTGTTTCATCATTAGGAAGAACAATTTCATTATTTGCTATTGTATTCTTTTTATTTATTATTTGAGAAAGTATAATTTCTCAACGAACACCTTCATTCCCAATACAATTATCTTCATCAATTGAATGATATCACACTCTTCCGCCTGCTGAACATACTTACGCAGAACTTCCATTATTATCATCTAATTTCTAATATGGCAGATTAGTGCAATGAATTTAAGCTTCATATATAAAGACTTTCATCTTTTGTTAGAATTACTAATGGCAACCTGAGCAAATTTAGGATTACAAAATAGTGCATCTCCACTAATAGAACAATTAAATTTTTTTCATGATCACACAATTTTAATTTTAATTATAATTACAGTATTAATTGCATATGTAATAGTTATACTAGCTTTTAATAAATTTACTAACCGATATTTATTACACGGTCAAACTATTGAAATTATCTGAACAATTTTACCAGCTGTTATTTTAATATTTATTGCTTTTCCATCATTACGATTATTATATTTATTAGATGAAATTAATTCTCCTTTAATTACTTTAAAGGCTATTGGTCATCAATGATATTGAAGCTATGAATATTCAAATTTTTTAAACTTAGAATTTGATTCATATATAATCCCTACAAATGAATTAGATCTAAATGGATTTCGATTATTAGATGTTGACAATCGAATTATTTTACCTTTAAATAATCAAATTCGAATTTTAGTAACAGCTACTGATGTACTTCATTCATGAACAGTTCCATCATTAGGTGTAAAAATTGATGCAACTCCAGGACGATTAAATCAAACTAATTTCTTAATTAATCAATCAGGATTGTTTTTTGGACAATGTTCTGAAATTTGTGGAGCAAACCATAGTTTTATACCTATTGTTATTGAAAGTATTCCAATAAATTATTTTATTAAATGAGTTTCTTCTCAATTAAATTCATTAGATGACTGAAAGCAAGTACTGGTCTCTTAAACCATTTTATAGTAAATTAGCACTTACTTCTAATGATATAAAATTAAAAAATTAGTTTAACCCAAAACATTAGTATGTCAAACTAAAAACATTAGACTTTCTAATATTTTTTAATTCCACAAATAGCCCCTATTAGATGATTAACATTATTTTTAATTTTTTCTATTACATTAGTAATTTTTAATGTCAAAAATTACTTTTGTGTTTCATATTCATCAAATCAAACAGCCCAAAATCTTAATATTAAATCTTTTAAAATAAACTGAAAATGATAACAAATTTATTTTCTGTATTTGACCCTTCTACTACTATTTTCAATTTATCATTAAATTGATTAAGTACTTTTTTAGGATTATTAATTATCCCCACTTCATATTGATTGATACCAAATCGATTTCAAATTATTTGAAATAATATTTTAATTACTTTACATAAAGAATTTAAAACATTATTAGGCCCTAATGGCCATAATGGAAGAACATTAATATTTATTTCATTATTTTCTTTAATTATATTTAATAATTTCTTAGGGTTATTTCCATATATTTTTACTAGAACAAGTCATTTAACTTTAACTTTAACTTTAGCATTTCCTTTGTGATTGAGTTTTATATTATATGGATGAATTTGTCATACTCAACATATATTTGCTCATTTAGTTCCTCAAGGAACACCTCCAGTTTTAATACCTTTTATAGTTTGTATTGAAACAATTAGAAATGTAATTCGACCTGGAACATTAGCTGTTCGATTAACAGCTAATATAATTGCTGGACATCTTTTAATAACTTTATTAGGGAATACTGGACCAATATCAACTTCATATATTATTCTTTCATTAATTTTAGTTACTCAAATTGCTCTATTAGTTTTAGAATCTGCAGTTGCAATTATTCAATCTTATGTATTTGCGGTTTTAAGTACTCTTTATTCTAGTGAAGTAAACTAATGTCAGCACATGCAAATCACCCCTTTCATTTAGTAGATTATAGTCCATGGCCCCTTACAGGAGCTATTGGAGCTATAACAACGGTTACTGGCCTTGTTCAATGATTTCACCAATATGATTTAACACTCTTTACTTTAGGAAATATTATTACTTTATTAACTATATATCAATGATGACGAGATATTTCTCGAGAAGGAACATTCCAAGGGTTACATACTCTTCCTGTTACTTTAGGATTACGATGAGGAATAATTTTATTTATTGTTTCTGAAATTTTTTTCTTTATTTCATTTTTTTGAGCTTTTTTTCATAGTAGTTTATCCCCTACAATTGAATTAGGGATGACTTGACCCCCTGTTGGAATTATTGCTTTTAACCCATTTCAAATTCCCTTATTAAATACTGCTATTTTATTAGCCTCAGGAGTTACTGTTACATGAGCTCATCATAGTCTTATAGAAAATAATCATACTCAAGCTACTCAAAGTTTATTTTTTACTGTTTTATTAGGTATTTATTTTTCTATTTTACAAGGTTATGAATATATAGAAGCTTCATTTACAATTGCCGATAGTGTTTATGGGTCTACATTTTTTATAGCAACTGGATTCCATGGGCTTCATGTATTAATTGGTACATCCTTTTTATTAGTATGTTTATTCCGGCATATTAATTATCATTTTTCAAAAAGTCATCACTTTGGATTTGAAGCTGCTGCTTGATATTGACATTTTGTCGATGTAGTTTGATTATTTTTATATATTTCAATTTACTGATGAGGTAGATAATTTATAAAGTATATATTTGTATATATGACTTCCAATCATAAGGACTAAATAATTTTAGTATAAATAATTTTAATTTTATTAATTATGAGATGTATTATTTTTATTATTACTATTGTAGTAATAATATTAGCCACTTTTTTATCAAAAAAAACTATTATTGATCGAGAAAAAAGATCACCATTTGAATGTGGATTTGATCCTATAAATTATTCTCGATTACCTTTTTCTCTTCGATTTTTTTTAATTGCTATTATTTTTTTAATTTTTGATGTAGAAATTGCTTTAATTCTACCAATAATTCTTATTGTAAAATCATCAAATATAATAAATTGATCAATTACTAGTCTATTTTTTATTTTTATTTTATTAATTGGGTTATATCATGAGTGAAATCAAGGAGCCTTAGAATGAAATAACTAAATATGAAGCGATATATTGCAATTAGTTTCGGCCTAATCTTAGGTGAAATTCACCCATATTTTGGGATAATAGTTAACTATAACATTTAATTTGCATTTAAAAAGTATTGATTTTATCAATTTATCTTATTAATTGAAACCAAAAAGAGGTATATTACTGTTAATAATATCATTGAATATTTATATTCCAATTAAATATAGAAATATAAATGGAATTAAACCATTAAAGACAAAAGTTAGCAGCTTTTTCTTGATCAACATATTTCTATTTATATAGTTTAATTTAAAACATTACATTTTCACTGTAAAAATAAAAATTTATTTTTTATAAATATTTAAAAATTACAATAATTTCCCTAACATCTTCAGTGTCATGCTCTAAATATAAGCTATTTAAATTTAAATTAAAAATATACTTATTAATACTAAAACAATTACTCATAATAAATAACTTAATAAATAAATTTTTAAATTATTATTTTGAAATTCTTGAATATATAAAGAATAATTTTTTAATTGATTATATAATATTTGACCCCCAAAAAATTCACTTCATCCTTGATCGAAACTTTTATAACTATATAATCCTAAATTTATTGGAAACTTAATTACCCCTAAAGTTGAAATAGTAGGTATAAATCACATTCTTCCTGCAAAACTTCTTAAACCATAATTTATTAAAGATTTATTATAAAAAAATAATGAAATATTACTTATTAAATAACCTGAAACACCCCCTAAAATACAAACAATTAAAGTTAATATTTTTATATCAAAAGGTAAACAAATTATATCTGGATTAAAAAATATTAATCAATTTAATATACTTCCCCCAATAATTGCTATTACTATTAAAAAAAAAATTCTAAAACTTATTGTTCAACCCTTATCATTTAATATATTTAAAGAAGTTATATTAAAATCACCTGTTATTGAATAATAAACTAATCGAAAAGAATAACATACTGTCAGCCCAGTAGAAAAAAAAAAAAGAAAAAAAGAAAAAAAATTAATATAAGATAATATTACTACTTCTAAAATTAAATCCTTAGAATAAAATCCTGCTAAAAATGGTATTCCACATAAAGCTAGATTAGCAATATTAAAACAACTACATGTTAATGGTATTCTTATACTTAATCTTCCTATAAAGCGAATATCTTGGGCATTTTTTGTATTATGAATAATAACCCCTGCACATATAAACAATAAAGCTTTAAATAAAGCATGGGTTAATAAATGAAAAAATGCTAACTTATAAAATCCAATTGACAAGATTCTTATTATTAATCCTAATTGACTTAAAGTAGATAAAGCAATAATTTTTTTTAAATCAAATTCAAAATTAGCTCCTAATCCTGCCATAAATATTGTTAATCCAGAAATTAATAATAAAAATTGTCCTATAAAAGAATCAACTAATAAAATATTAAATCGAATTAATAAATAAACCCCTGCTGTTACTAAAGTTGAAGAATGAACTAAAGCAGAAACAGGCGTAGGTGCTGCTATAGCGGCCGGTAATCATGAAGAAAAAGGAATTTGAGCTCTTTTTGTTATAGCGGCTAATATTACTAAAGAGCCAATTACTATCATTTCAAAACTTTTATTTATTATATCTAAATAAAAAATATAATTTCAACTCCCATAATTTAATATTCATGCAATAGCCAATAATAAAGCTACATCTCCAATTCGGTTAGAAAGGGCAGTTAATATACCAGCATTATAAGATTTTACATTTTGAAAATAAATAACTAAACAGTAAGAAACTAATCCTAATCCGTCTCACCCCAATAAAATTCTAATTAAATTTGGTCTAATAATTAATATCATTATTGATAAAACAAATATTAATACTAATAAAATAAAACGATTAACATTAAAATCTTCAGCTATATATTGATTACTATAAAAAATAACTAATGAAGAAATTAATAAAACAAAAGATATAAATATTAATCTTATTCAATCGAATAAAAATGTTATTACAATTGACATTCTATGTAAAGAAACAACTTCTCATTCAATAAAATAAACTAAATCATTAAATAAAAACTTTAGACTAAAAAAAAATAAAGAAATTCTAATAAAAATTAAGATATAAAAACTATTTTTACAATAATTAACTAAATTATTCACGATCTAAAATGAAAAATTTCATATCATTGACACCACAAATCAATATTTTTATTAAACTATTTAAATTAAATTCATAATATACAAAAATTTCTCTTTATAATTAATAAATTTAAAGGTAATCAATGTAATATTAATAATAAATATTCTCGAGTTACTCCTGAAGAAAAGAAATAAGTTCCTGAATAAACCTTACCATGTTGACTATAAGCAAATAAATATAACGTATAAGCAGCTCTAAAAAAAGATAATAAAGCTAATCTAATTATAGTTAATCATGATCATCTAACAATTCTATTTAATAAAGAGATTTCTCCTAATAAATTTAAAGTAGGAGGAGCGGCCATATTACCTGAACATAATAAAAATCATCATAAAGCTATTCTTGGTATAAAATTTAATATTCCCTTATTAATTAATAAACTTCGTCTTCCTATTCGTTCATAAGAGATATTAGCTAAACAAAATAGTCCAGAAGAACATAAACCATGAGCTAATATTAATGTATAGGAACCTCTTAAACCTCAATAAGTTATTGTTAATAAACCTCTTAAAACAATACCTATATGAGCAACTGAAGAATAAGCAATTAAAGCCTTTAAATCTATTTGTCGTAAACAAATTAATCTTACTAATACCCCTCCAATTAAACTAATTCTAATTCAAATATAATTAAATTTTATACCTATAATTTGTAATAAAGAAAAAACCCGAAGTAATCCATAACCTCCTAATTTTAATAAGATTCCGGCTAAAATTATTGAACCAGATACGGGTGCTTCAACATGAGCCTTAGGTAATCATAAATGAACTAAAAATATTGGTATTTTTACTAAAAATGCAAATACTATACATAAATATAAAAATTCTAAATTATACAATTTACAATAATTTAATAAAATAATATTTATAGTAAAATTATTATTTTTAATATAAAAAATACCAATTAATAAAGGTAAAGAAGCTAATAAAGTATAAAATAATAAATAAACTCCCGCCTGTAATCGTTCTGGTTGATAGCCCCACCCTAAAATTAAAAATAATGTAGGAATTAAGCTACTTTCAAAAAATAAATAAAATATAAACAAACTTATTGATCTAAAAGTTAAAATTAATATTAATAATAAAAATAAAATTATAAATAAAAATAAATTTGTATAATTATTTAATCGAACCACACTTTCTCTTGCTGTTAATATTAAAGCACAAATTCAAAAACTTAATAAAATTAACCCATAAGAAATCATGTCTATTCCAAAATAATAAGAAATATTACAAAAATAATATATTGAACTAATTTTAATTATAAATAAAAAAGCACCCAAAAATAATAAATTTTGCACCATTCAATAAATATTTTTATAAAACATAAAAACATTTATAAATAAAATTATAAAAATAAACTTTAACATTGTAAAATAGAAAAACTTTGAAAATAATCATTACCATGTGTACGAATTATAGATACTAAAATAGATAGACCTAAAACTCCTTCACAAACACAAAATGTTAAAAAAAACATTCTAAAATATCCCTCATAATTTATAAAATTTAATATAAAAAATAATAATATAAATAATATTAAAACTATAAATTCTAAACTTAATAAAGTACATAATAAATGTTTTCGAGTTGAAATAAATACAATACATCCAAATATAAATATAATAATTATAAAATAATATAATAGAAAATTTGACATTAATTGTTTTAATAGTTTAATAAAAACATTAGTCTTGTAAACTAAAAATAAAAATTATTTTTTTTAAAACTTCAAGAAAAAAGAAATCTCTTTGTCACTAACTCCCAAAGTTAATATTTTTAATAAACTATTTCTTGATATTATAATAATTATATTTTTATGTTTTATTACTAGTTTTATTTTTATACAAATAAAGCACCCTCTAGCTATAGGATTAATATTATTAATTCAAACATTTTTAACATGTTTAATAACAGGAATTTATTCAAAAACTTTTTGATTTTCATATGTTTTATTTTTAATTTTTATAGGAGGAATACTAGTTTTATTTATTTATGTAACTTCTTTATCTTCTAATGAAATATTTTCTATATCATTTAAATTAACCTTTATTTCAATCATAATAATTTTTATATTTTTAATTATTTCTTATTTTTTTGATAACTCTTTAATAGAAAATTTTATTAAAAATAATGATAGAATCCAATTATTTAATAAAAATAATTTATTTTATGAAAATTTTTTATCATTAAATAAAATATATAATTTTCCTACTAATTTAATTACTTTATTATTAATTAATTATTTATTTTTAACTTTATTAGTAACTGTAAAAATTACTAAAAAAAATTATGGGCCCCTTCGACCTATAAATTAATGAATAAACCATTACGAAAAAGACACCCTTTATTTAAAATTGCTAATAATGCTTTAGTAGACTTACCTGCTCCTTCAAATATTTCCGCTTGATGAAATTTTGGTTCATTACTAGGATTATGCTTAGTAATCCAAATTGTTACAGGACTATTTTTAGCTATACATTATACAGCTGACATTGAAACAGCTTTTAATAGAGTTAATCACATTTATCGAGACGTTAATAATGGATGATTCTTACGAATTTGCCATGCTAACGGAGCTTCATTTTTTTTCGCCTGCCTATTTACTCATGTAGGACGAGGAGTATACTATAATTCTTATTTATATGTTCCAACATGAATAGTTGGAGTAATTATTTTATTTATAGTAATAGCAACAGGATTTTTAGGTTATGTTCTTCCTTGAGGACAAATATCATTCTGAGGAGCAACAGTAATTACTAATTTATTATCTGCTGTCCCATATTTAGGAACTGATTTAGTCCAATGAATTTGAGGGGGATTTGCTGTTGATAATGCAACTTTAACACGATTTTTCACTTTTCATTTTGTATTGCCGTTTATTATTGCTGCATTAACAATAATTCATCTATTATTTTTACACCAAACAGGCTCAAATAACCCATTAGGGTTAAATAGTAATGTTGATAAAATTCCTTTTCACCCTTATTTTATTTATAAGGATATTGTAGGATTTATTATTTTTATTTGAATTTTAATTGGATTTATTTGAAAATTTAATTATTTATTAATAGACCCAGAAAATTTTATTCCAGCTAATCCTCTAGTAACGCCTGTACATATTCAACCAGAATGATATTTTTTATTTGCTTATGCTATTTTACGATCTATTCCTAATAAGTTAGGAGGAGTAATTGCTTTAGTATTATCAATTGCAATTTTAATAATTTTACCTTTTACACATACAAGTAAATTCCGAGGATTACAATTTTATCCTTTAAATCAAATTTTATTTTGAAATATAGTAATTGTAGCATCGTTATTAACATGAATTGGAGCTCGACCTGTTGAAGACCCTTATGTACTAACAGGACAAATCCTAACTGTTTTATATTTTTCTTATTTTTTAATTAATCCTTTATTATCTAAATATTGAGATAAATTATTAAATTAAATTAATAAGCTTTTATAGTGTATGTCTTGAAAACATAAGAAAGAAGTAAAGTCTTCTATTAATTTAATACTAAAAAAAATTCATTAAAATAATAAAGATAAAATAAATAACTTTACCCCAATAAAAAAAAATAAATAATTTAAAGACATAGGTAAAAAACTCTTTCATGCTAAATATATTAATTTATCATAACGAAATCGAGGTAATGTACCACGTACTCAAATAAATATAAAAGAAATTACAGTTAATTTAAAAAAAAATAATAATCTATAAATATCACTACCTAAAAATATTACACTAAATAATATACTTATAAATAAAATTCTTGAATACTCAGCTAAAAAAATTAAAGCAAATCCCCCTCTTCTATATTCAACATTAAATCCAGATACTAATTCTGACTCTCCTTCAGCAAAATCAAAAGGTGTTCGATTTGTTTCAGCTAAACAAGAAGCAAATCACACTAACCCTAAAGGAAAACAAAATAAAATAAATCAAGTATATTTTTGAAATAAATAAAAATTCAAAAAATTATAATCTCCAATTAAAAAAATAAAACTTAACAAAATCAAAGCTAATCTAACTTCATAAGAAATAGTTTGAGCAACTGCACGTAACCCCCCTAATAAAGCATAATTAGAATTAGAAGATCAACCTGCAACTATTACAGTATAAACCCCTAAACTAGTAATACATAAAAAGAATAACACACCTAAGTTAAAAGAATATAATTTAATTAAATAAGGAATACATATTCAAATTAATAAAGATAAAAATAGAGAAAAAATAGGAGAAAAATAATAAAAAATATAATTAGATAATAAAGGATAAGTTTGTTCCTTAGTAAATAATTTCACAGCATCTCTAAAAGGCTGTAATAATCCTATAAAACCAACTTTATTAGGACCCTTACGAATTTGAATATAACCTAAAACTTTACGCTCTAATAAAGTTAAAAAAGCAACTCCAACTATTACACAAATTACTAATAATAAGCTTCCAATTAATGATAATAATAAATCTATATAAAACAATACTATTTATAATTATTAAATTATATTTATAAATTCTAAATTTATTGCACTAATCTGCCAAAATAGTTATCTAATATTAATATTAATCATATTATTAAAATCTATATTTTTTATATTAGGTCCTTTCGTACTATAATATAATAATTAATTAAGGATAGAAACCAACCTGGCTTACGCCGGTTTGAACTCAGATCATGTAAGAATTCAAAGGTCGAACAGACCTAAACTTTAAACTTCTACACCTAAAAATAACTCTTAATCCAACATCGAGGTCGCAATCTTTTTTGTCGATATGAACTCTAAAAAAAAATTACGCTGTTATCCCTAAGGTAACTTAATTTTTTAATCAATAAAACTGGATCATTTATTCATATATTTATGTTAATAAATCTTAAAAGTTTTTTAAATTTTAATATCACCCCAATAAAATTTTTTATTAAATTATAAATTTTAAAATTCTTTTTAATTTATAAATAACAAAAATAAAGATCTATAGGGTCTTCTCGTCCTTTAATTTTATTTTAACTTTTTAATTAAAAAATAAAATTCTATATAATTTTAAAAAAGACAGTATATATCTCATTCAACCATTCATACAAGCCTCCAATTAAAAGACTAATGATTATGCTACCTTCGCACAGTCAAAATACTGCGGCCCTTTAATTTTTATCAGTGGGCAGGTTAGACTTTAAATTCAATTCAAAAAGACATGTTTTTGATAAACAGGTGAATATATATTTTGCCGAATTCCTTATTTAAACCTTTCATAAATAATTATTTATAAAAATTTTATATACTAATTTTATCATAATTTATAAATTTTTATTATTAAAATTTATATTTTAATAAATAATTTAATTTTATACTAAATAATTAAATTTTTAAAATAAATTATAACAAATTTATTAATAATAGCTATTTTTAAGCTTATATTTATTAAATAATTAATTTAAAATTTAAAAATTTATTTTAAAGCTAATCCCTTAAAATATTAATTTTATAAATTAAATTATTTCTATAATTAAATAATTTAAATTTATAAATCTAAATTAAATTTATTTCTTAAAAAACTAGATATATTTTAAAACGATTAACATTTCATTTCTAATTATATATTAAAAATAATTATTCCACAGTAACTTTTATATATAATTAAATCTTTAAAATTCGAGAAAAATTAATATAATAATTTTTTATTTAATAAACCCTGATACACAAGGTACAATAAATTAAATTTTCTTTTAAAATAAAAATTTTTCAAATTATTTCAATTTTCTTTTACAATACAAATAAACTATAATTAAAATTATTTTTTCTTTATAAAATACTAAAACTTAAACTTTTAAAATTATTTTTATTAAATAAATTAAATAAATAAATAAAATTAATAAATAAAATTTAATCAATTTAAATTGATTTGCACAAATTTCTTTTCAATGTAAATGAAATACTTTACTAATTAAGCTTTAAATTGTCTTTCTAGATACACTTTCCAGTACATCTACTATGTTACAACTTATCTTATTTTAAAAATAAGAACGATGGGCGATATGTGCATATTTTAGAGCTAAAATCATATAAATAATCTATTTTATATTACTTTCAAATCCACTTTCAAATTTCTATTTCAAAAAATAATCCATATTAAATAAATTTATTGTAATCCATCTCTACTTAAACATAAACTGCACCTTGACCTGACATATTATTTTATTAAATATTAAGAAAATTTTATCTTATAATATATTCTGATGACGGCGATATACAAATTAAACAAATTTAAGTAAGGTTCAATGTGGACTATCAATTACAGGACAGATTCCTCTGAATAGACTAAAATACCGCCAAATTTTTTAAATTTTAAGAATATAACTAATACTACTTTAGTATGCTTATATTTATTTTTAATAATAGGGTATCTAATCCTAGTTTATTATAAAAAGTTTATAGCTTAAATTATTTTTAAAATTAATAATAAATAAATTTAAAAATTTCACCTAATAAATTTATATTTATATTAAAATTTAATCAATTTAACTACTACTAAAAATTTTTATTTGTATTATTTGTATAACCGCGGTAGCTGGCACAAATTTTACCAATACTATATATTATTACTAATACAAAATTTCTTTTTTATATTAATATTAATCACTGCGAATAAATTAATTAAATAATTTTTTAAAAATTAAATAAATTCACACAAAAATTTACATGTAAAATAAAATAATAATAAAAATATTAACCAAAATAAAATAATATATTTTATAATATAATAAAAATATATAATTTTTATAAAATTTAAATAAGTTAATAAAATAATAAATAAATAAATATAAATATAAAATAAAATTTAAGTTATCATTTAATAATTAAAATTAGTGTAATCCTTCCCGCAATACTTAAAAAACCCCCCCAGATTTTTTTTAAATATAAATTTTTAAAAAAATATAATCCCCTCATTATATTTTTTTTTAATTTTTATCTATAATAATAACACTTATATATTAATTATATATATATATAAAAAATCAAATAATTTATATATATATATTAAAATCACATAAAAATTAAATTATTTATTAACTAATAATATTTAGTAAGCCCTTAATTTTTTTTTTTTTTTTTTTATTATATAAATTTTTATATTATATATAATTATTTATTTATTTATATATATATATATTAAATATTTATATAATACCTTATTTATATATAACTATCAGTATTTAATATTAAATTATTATATACTAATAATTTTTTCTTTATAATACCCTTAGGACCCTTAGGCTTATAGATACTTCACTGTTATTTATATAAGAACCATAATTTATCTTTTTTTGGTTTATATTTAATATAATATATTTATAAATATATATCTATATATTATTATATTTATATATTAATAAATGTTTATATATAAAATAAATATTTATATTATAAAGGATTTTTTTTTGGACCATTCTTTTTAAAATAACATATAAAAAA